ATGAATAAATGACTTTTTTCAACAAATCACAAAGACATTGGAATTTTATATTTTATCCTTGCAATTTGAGCAGGAATAATTGGATCATCTATAAGAATAATCATCCGATTAGAACTGGGATCTTGTAATTCTCTAATTAATAATGATCAAATCTACAACTCCTTAGTTACTAGACACGCTTTTATTATAATTTTTTTTATAGTTATACCCTTCATAATTGGGGGATTTGGAAATTTCTTAGTGCCCTTAATACTCGGGTCCCCCGATATGGCCTATCCTCGAATAAATAATATAAGATTTTGACTTCTACCACCTTCTCTAACTCTTTTACTTATCAGAAGATTTATTAACAGGGGAGTGGGGACAGGATGAACTATCTATCCTCCATTAGCCTCCAATATTTTTCACAGAGGAGCCTCTATTGATCTGTCTATTTTTTCCCTACATATTGCCGGAATATCTTCAATTTTAGGGGCTATTAATTTTATTTCTACAATCATTAACATACACCATAAAAATTTTACTATAGATAAAATCCCACTACTAGTTTGATCTATCCTTATTACAGCCATTCTTCTTTTACTTTCCCTCCCAGTTCTTGCAGGAGCTATTACAATATTACTAACTGACCGTAATTTAAATACCTCCTTTTTCGATCCCTCGGGAGGGGGGGATCCCATTCTATATCAACATTTATTCTGATTTTTTGGACATCCTGAAGTTTACATTTTAATCCTCCCTGGATTTGGACTAATCTCTCATATTATTATAAATGAAAGGGGAAAAAAAGAAACTTTCGGATCTTTGGGCATAATTTATGCTATAATCGCTATCGGATTTTTAGGTTTTATTGTTTGAGCTCACCACATATTTACTATCGGCCTTGACGTTGATACACGAGCCTACTTTACCTCAGCAACTATAATTATTGCCATTCCCACAGGAATTAAAATCTTTAGGTGAATTTCCACCCTCCACGGAATAAAAATTAATTATAACCCCACACTCTGATGATCAATAGGTTTCATTTTCCTATTCACTATAGGGGGATTAACAGGAATTATACTTTCTAACTCATCTATTGATATTATTCTTCATGATACTTACTACGTTGTAGCCCATTTTCACTATGTTTTATCTATGGGAGCGGTATTCGCTATTATTGCCAGATTTATTCATTGATTCCCATTAATCTCAGGATATTCAATAAATAATTTTTATTTAAATATTCAATTCTTATCTATATTCATTGGAGTAAATATAACATTTTTCCCCCAACATTTCCTCGGACTTAGGGGTATACCTCGACGATATTCGGATTACCCAGATACATTTTTAGGATGAAATATTATCTCATCAATTGGATCTCTAATCTCTATTTTAAGACTCACAATTATAATATTTATTATCTGAGAGGCACTTTCTTCCAAACGAAAAATTATTAATATATTCTTTTTAAATTCTTCTTTAGAATGACAAAACTTCTACCCTCCCCTTAATCACAGATATAATGAAATTCCATCAATTTATTTAATATGGCAGATTAGTGCAATGGATTTAAATTCCTTAAATAAAGAAACCAACTCTTTTATTAAAAATAAATACCTGATTAATTGCTCTTCAAAATTCTAATTCCCCCATCTACGATATAATAATTTTCTTCCATGATTTTACTATAATCATTCTGCTCTTCATCACAATCTTAATTCTTTTTATTATAATTTTAATAATTAACAACAAATTTATTAACCGCTATCTTCTTCATGGTCACTCTATTGAATTAATTTGAACAATTTTACCAATATTTATCCTTATTTTTATTGCTATGCCATCAATTAAAATTTTATATTTAACTGATGAAATCCATAATAATAAACTTTCAATTAAATCTATTGGACATCAATGATATTGAAGATATGAATACTCTGATTTCCCCTCTATTGAATTCGATTCATTTATAATTCCCTCCGATCAATTAATGGACAACGAATTTCGCCTACTCGATGTCGATAACCGATGTATTCTACCTTTTAACTTCCCTATCCGTATTCTAACCACCTCTATAGATGTAATTCATGCATGAACCCTTCCTTCTTTAGGAATTAAAATAGACTCAACTCCCGGACGTCTTAATCAAACTTCAATATTTATTAACCGCCCAGGAATCTATTTTGGCCAATGTTCTGAAATCTGTGGTATTAATCATAGATTTATACCCATTGCAGTAGAATCAACTAACTTCCCCAACTTTAAAAACTGATTACTAAATATGATAAACAATAACTAACCCTCCCCCCCCCATTAAATGACTGAATATGTAAGTATTGATTTTTTAAATCAATGTATAATAGAATTAACTATCTATTTTTAATGGCCAAATTACAATTAAAGAATTAGTTAATCCTTATAACTTTAAAATGTCAATTTAAAATAATTTAATATTTATTAAATATTCTTTAATACCTCAAATAATACCCCTATTTTGAATAATGATAATTATCCTCACAATCACTCTCCTAATTATTTGTTCTAGTTATATTTACTTCCTCTACCTCCCCTCTCTAACCTTTAATAAATCTAAATTATCTGCCACATGCTATTGAAATTGAAAATGATAATAAATATTTTCTCTATTTTTGACCCATCAACCTCTATAAATTTCTCCTTAAACTGATTAAGATTATTCTTATTATTCCTATTCCTCCCACTTAAGTTTTGACTAATCCCATCACGCCTAACCTTTTCTTGATCTATCTTAATTAACTATATATTTAATGAATTTAAAATCTTAATTCATTATTCATACTCTAATATCATCCTATTTATAAGCCTACTATTACTAATTTTTTTTAATAATTTTTTAGGATTATTCCCATATATCTTTACTGCATCTAGACACATAAATTTTTGTTTATCCCTATCACTAACACTCTGACTATCAATAATATCTTATAGAATTTTAAATTATATTAATGACTTATTTACCCACCTAACTCCGCAGGGAACCCCAGTTGTACTAATGCCATTTATAACAATTATTGAAACTATTAGGCTAGTTATTCGACCATTCACTCTAGCTATTCGTCTAACCGCTAATATAATTGCAGGACATTTATTACTATCTCTTTTGGGATCCTCTGGTCAATCTATTAACAACATTATTATATTAAGAATTATAATTTTTTCTCAAATTTTACTTTACTCCCTAGAAATTGCTGTATCTATAATCCAAGCATACGTATTCTCCATCCTATCAACTCTTTACAGAAGAGAAATTTAATTTTAATATGACTAAACAAAATCACCCATTTCACCTTGTATCACCCAGACCTTGACCGCTAATTATCTCTTTCAGACTATTCAACAATCTAATCTGCACAATCAGATGATTCCACAAAATAAATTATTTCACCCTTCTAACCATCCCGTGCACTCTCCTTTGTATGTACCAATGATGACGAGATGTAATCCGAGAATCTACTTTCCAGGGTTGACACACTATTAATGTATACCACGGCATACGACTAGGAATAATCTTATTTATTATCTCTGAAGTACTTTTTTTCTTCTCCTTTTTTTGAGCATACTTTCACTCCTCCTTGTCACCTAGAATAGAAATCGGCCAATTATGACCCCCTTTAGGAATTAAACCTTTTAACCCATTCGATATCCCATTAATAAATACAATCATCCTAATTTCTTCAGGCCTTACTATCACTTGATCTCACCATGCCATACTTAACATAAACTTTCCCGAAAGAAAAAAAAGATTATTTTTAACAATTATTCTTGGGATTTACTTTACCCTCCTTCAATTAATTGAATACATTGAATCCCCCTTTACTCTGGCAGATTCAATTTATGGATCTACCTTCTTCATCGCAACGGGATTTCACGGACTCCACGTAATCATTGGAACTTTATTTTTACTTACTTGTTTTATACGTATAAAATCATCTCACTTTTCCAGACTTCACCACTTTGGATTTGAGGCAGCTGCGTGATATTGACATTTTGTAGATGTAGTATGATTATTCTTATATATTTCCATCTACTGATGAAGATATTAAACTATTAACTATTATTTATATAGTATAAGTCTATTACATTTAACTTCCAATTAAAATATTTAAATATTCATATTTAATATAAATAATAACCCAAATAATTTATATTTTAATCATTCTTCTCTCAATTTCTAGAATTTTAATTATATTAAATTTTTTAATTTCAAAAAAATCTTTTCAAGATCGAGAAAAAATCTCACCTTTTGAATGCGGATTTGACCCAATCTCTAAAAATCGCCTCCCTTTTAGTATTCAATTTTTTTTAATTAGACTAATCTTCCTAATTTTTGATATTGAAATTACCCTATTAATCCCTTTAATTTTTTTATTCAAATTTTTTAACATTCCAATAATCCTATCCACATTTTTCATTCTCATTATACTACTTCTTGGCCTATACTTCGAATATTCAGAAAAATCTATTGATTGAAAAATTTAATTTACCAAAGAATATTAGTTAAATTATAACATTTAAATTGCATTTAAAAATTATATTACAATAATATATATATTTTATATCCACCCTCTCTCATACTTTATCTACTTTCTTAAAGTAAAACTTTACATTTAATTTCGACTTAAAAATTGATTAAATCTATAATCTAAGAAATACATTAACTAAAACCAAAAAGAGGTAAATTATTGTTAATAATTTAATTGAAATTTAAAAATCTAGTTGAAGTAACCTAGTATGAACTTCTAATTCATAAATTATGATTTATTCATATTACTTCTATTAAATATAGTTTAACCAAAACATTATATTTTCATTATAAAAATAATTTACTTTAAATTTATTTAAAAATTAATATAATTTTCCCAATATCTTCAATATTGTGCTTTATACTATAAGCTATTTAAATTAAATAAATAATTTCATTATTAACCCCAAATAAATTATAATAAAGCCAAATATATAAATCTTATAGTTAAATACAAATTTTTTATATTGAATAATATAAAAAATTATATTCTTCCTCATAAATTCAACCCAAACCTTATCCACGTAATATGCATAACCCCCTAATTTATTCACTGGTTTATAAACTCAGATATATATATAATTTAAAAATCATATAGACCTTAAAAAATAAACTAAATTAAAGGCTTTAATTAAATGCTTTCTAATAGCTCTAATAGCCCACCCTAAGAAAACACCTAACATACAAACAACTAAAGTAACAAATTTAATCCTAAAATCTAAATGAATAATATACAAATTATAAAAAAATATTCAATTTAATATAGATCCAATTAAAATTCTTATTACTACCAATCTAATCATAGACATATTTATTACCTTTCTTTCCCTAAAATTATAATAACTATAAAATTTAAAGTTATTAAAAAATAAATAATAAAATAATCGAAACGAATATGAAACAGTAAATATTAATGAAATTACAATTAATACTAACATTAGTGTATTAACTTTAAATCTATAAATTAATTCTATAATTAAATCTTTAGAATAAAACCCTGAAATAAACGGCATTCCACACAAAGCTAAATTAGAAATATAAAATCTTATTATAGTAAATGGGATAATTTCATTCAAATTTCCTAACAAACGAATATCTTGATTATTCATCATAGAGTGAATTATAATTCCCGCACATATAAACAATAAAGACTTAAAAATAGCATGGGTCAATAGGTGATAAAAAGCAACCATCCTAAACCCCAACCTTAAAATTATTATTATTAGTCCCAATTGACTTAGAGTAGACAAAGCAATAATTTTCTTTAAATCATTCTCTACATTAGCCATAATACCAGCCATTAATATAGTTAATACAGATAAAAAAAATAAATAAACTCCCATGCCTCTTCCTAATAAAAACTTATTAAAACGAATCATCAAATAAACCCCCGCAGTCACTAATGTTGAAGAATGGACTAAAGCCGAAACAGGAGTAGGGGCGGCTATAGCTATGGGCAACCAAGTTGAAAAAGGAATTTGAGCTCTCTTTCTAATAGCGGCTAATAACATTATAAATAACAACAATTTTCCCATGCTCATAGATCAAATATTCCACCTCCCCCTTACTAGTATTAGCCCAATCATTATTAAAATACCTACGTCCCCCACACGATTACACAAAACCGTAACTATACCAGAATTATAAGATATATAATTTTGATAATAAATTACCAAACAATATGACACCAACCCCAACCCATCTCACCCAAACAAAATCCTGATAATATTAGGTCTAATAATCATTAAAATTATTGAAAAAATAAATATAATTACCAAATAAATAAATCGTTTTAAAAATTTCTCCCCTTCTATATATCCTATCCTATAAATTATAATTATTGAAGAAATTAAAAAAATCACACTAATAAATATTACTCTAACTCAATCCAATAAAAAAATCAACTCCATATTTATTGAACTAACACTTAAAAATATCCATTCCATTATTATTCTAAAATCATAATAATATAATAAAACACTCAAATTAAACATAAAAATAAAACCTAAAAACATAAAAATAAAATAAATATAAATATTAATTATAATAATCTAAGATACTAAATTAGTATATCATTATTTCCACAAAATAATATTTTCTTTAAACTACTTAAATTATTTTCTAACCTTATATTAATATGATTAAATTTAATATTAATATTAATAATGGATAAAAATGCATAATTAATACTACAAATTCTTTAATCAATCTTATATTAAATTTTATTGGGCCATATCTTTTAGCCCCGTGCTGAACATAAGAAAATAAATATAGTGAATAGGCCCCCCTCATAAAACAAATTATTATTAAATATATAATTAAATATAAATTTCAATTTAAAATAACCATTAAAATTATTAATTCCCTAAAAAAATTTAATGAAAATGGAAAAGAAAAATTAGCTACACATAACAAAAATCACCATAATATAACAGATGATAATTTTCTTATTGCCCCCTTATTAAAAACTAATAATCGCCTACCCCTACGCTCATAAAATAAATTTACTATGTAAAATAATCCCGAAGAACATAACCCATGAGAAATTATTATAATGTATCTTCCTAATACACCTAACTTATGTATTGTTATTAAGGCACATAATATTATATTTATATGAACCACAGATGAATACGCCACCAATCTTTTCATATCTACCTGAATTAAACATAATATCCTAACTATAACTCTACCAATAATTCTTAGTCTTAAAATTATATAATTAAATTTTATTCTTATATAAGTAAATACTTCTAATAATCGAATTAAACCGTACCTCCCCATCTTCAACAAAATCCCGGCTAAAATTATAGACCCATAAACAGGGGCCTCAACATGAGCCTTTGGCAACCAAATATGAACTACATATATAGGTATTTTAATGTAAAAAGCCATATAAATTATTAAAAACCCCCCAAACCTATAATCATACATATATATTACTATCATTATTAGTCTAAATTTTAATCTTAATCCTAAAAAATAAATTTTTATAATATAAATTAATAAAGGAAAAGAAATTAATAACATATATATTATTAAATAATAAGATGCACTAAGTCGTTCTATATTCCCCCCCCAAAAAATAATTAAAAAAAAAGTAGGAATTAATCTAATCTCAAATATTAAATAAAATATTAATAAATCTATAGATAAAAAAAATATAATTAATAAAACTAGTAAATTAATAAATATAACTATTAACTCTCTACTCCACTTACCCAAACATATCATCATTAACCCTACAATTCAAACTCTTAAAATCACCAATCAAACTGAATAATACTCAACCCCTATATATAAAAACAAACCTCCTCAAATAAGATCTTTAAATATATAAACAAATAATATCATGAAACTAATTAAAAATCCTAAATTATAATAAAACATTCCTATCTTATTTTTAATCATTATAAAATTTATAAAAAAAATCATTATTAAAAATTTTGACATATACCCTAAAATTTTCTAATATTAAATATATAATACAAATCCCTCCCACAAAAACGCACAATAATTACCAACAATCTTAACCCCAGAACTCCCTCACAAACTCTAAACACTAAATAATAAATTAAATAAAACTCTAAATTAATTATTCTAAAGATTAAAAATATCAACAAAGAAATACTTATAACTATTAACTCAATTAATATTAATAAAATCAACATATATTTATATATAAAAATTACAAATAATATTACCAAAATTATCAATTGCCTATAAAATAACATATCAACAAAAATTAGTTTTATAGTTTAATAAAAAACATTAATTTTGTAAATTAAAAATATACCTACCTATTAAAACTTCAAAAAAATAATTTTTAATTTCATACCTTTAATCTCCAAAATTAATATTCTATATAAACTATTTTTTGAAACCTAACTATACCAGCATAATCTAATTATCTATAATTTTATGATAAAATTATCCCACTTATTAAGATATTCAATAATTATTTTATTAATAATTCTTTTCTTCATTAATATAAAATCCATCCACCCAATTTCCTTAATTATATCATTAATTATATATGCCTTAATAACTTGCCTAATTCTATCTACTCAATCCTATAACTTTATATTCTCTATTATATTTTTTATAATAATAATTAGGGGATTATTAATTATCTTTCTTTACTTTGCTAGTCTAATCTCTAACGAACAAAATAAATTTATCTTCTCTTTACCCCTAATAATTAATAAATTTTTAAATACTTTTATATTATTAATCTTTTTATTAAACTTATTTAAATATAACTTCTATTATACATTTGAGACAAATAATCTATTCAATATTAACTCTCCATTATTTCAAAATATTTTTAACATTTTTAACTACCCATTTAATAACCTTACTCTTTTAAGTATAATTTACTTACTAATTACCTTATTTTCTATTATTAAAATCTGTTCAACCAAATCTTCTTCTCTACGAAAACTTAATTAATTTACTACTAAACAAATATAACATATGAATAAAATCATAAATTTAATTAAATCCTCACTCTTAAAACTTCCCACTCCAACAAATATTTCTTACTGATGAAACTACGGATCTTTACTGGGATTATTTCTTTTTGTGCAAATTATTAGTGGATTTTTTTTATCTATTCATTACTGCCCTAATACCTTTTATGCCTTTAATAGAATTATCCACATTATGCAAAATATCTCCAACGGATGATTAATACATAATATTCACATTAATGGTGCTACATTTTTCTTTATCTGCATATACACTCACATTGCCCGAGGAATATATTATTCTTCCTTTAAATTAATTCACACATGAATAATCGGGGTGACTATCTTTTTTATCTCAATAGCTACGGCATTCCTGGGCTACGTCCTTCCTTGAGGGCAAATATCATTTTGAGGGGCTACTGTTATTACTAACCTTGTTTCTACTATTCCTTATTTAGGCACAATAATTGTAGAATGAATTTGAGGAGGATTCTCAATTAATAACGCAACCCTTAACCGATTTTTCTCTTTTCACTTTATCCTGCCATTTATTATTCTATTTATAGTAATCATACATCTTTTTTTTCTACACGAAACTGGATCATCTAACCCCTTAGGAACTAATAGAAATCTATATAAAATCCCATTTCATATTTACTTCTCCTTTAAAGATCTCTTAGGATTTATTATATATCTTATTATTTTTACACTTATTATCTTACAATACCCTTATATATTTAGAGACCCAGATAATTTTATTCCTGCTAATCCAATAATCACCCCCATTCACATCCAACCAGAATGATATTTTCTATTTGCATATGCCATCCTTCGATCTATCCCTAATAAATTAGGGGGAGTAATTGCTCTATTAGCCTCAATTTTAATCTTATACACCCTACCCCTTCAAAAAATTCACATACCATCTTTCTCCTTTTTTCCCCTTAACCAATTATTATTTTGAATATTCATCAATACCTTTATTCTACTAACCTGAGCGGGAGCCCAACCTATTGAGCCACCCTTTGTTTCTGTCAGACAATTTTTATCTATTACATACTTTCTATATTTCATTATAATACCATTATTAAACAAAATTTGATTTAATCTCCTCTCCCATAATCATTAATAAATATTTTATAATTAATGAACTTGATATAAGTTTATGTTTTGAAAACATATTAAAGAAATTAAATTTTCTATTAATTTTTTCATAAATAACTAACATCAATAAAATCTTAAATCCCCTAATAAAAATAATATAATTTAAAATAAAAGGTAAAATAATTTTTCAACACAAATATATTAACTCATCATACCGCATACGAGGTAATATACCTCGTATAAAAATAATTAACGATAATATAACATTAATGTACACATACATATATACAGAATATATTAAATTAGTAAATATTACTAAAACTAAATAGCTAAAAAAAATAATTATCCCATATTCCGCCATAAAAATTAAAGCAAATCCACCCCTAAAATACTCAATATTAAAGCCAGAAACTAACTCAGACTCACCCTCAACAAAATCTATAGGAGTTCGATTTAATTCAGCTAATATTCTAATAAAAAATACTAAAAATAAAGGAAATAATATTAAAACATATCAAAAATAAATCTGTCACTTTATAAAGTCCACAAATGAATACCTCTCCCTTAAAATTATTAAAATCAAAATAATTATAATAAAACTAACCTCATAAGATAAAACCTGAGAAATTACACGAATAGAACCAATTAAGGAATATATAGAATTAGATGACCAACCCATCATTAAAAACATATATCTTATAATAGTTAAAATTATAATAATAACTAATAAAGAATAATTTAAAAAATAAATATTAGTAATATAACCTCTCATTAATCAGTTAATTAATATTAAAAAAAACAAAATAACCGCCCTAAAATAATATAAATAATACCTTGACTTTATAATATAAAATAATTCTTTTCTAAACAACTTAATTGCATCACTAAAAGGCTGCAATATACCAACTAATCCAACTTTATTAGGGCCCTTACGTAATTGAACGTAACCTAAAATTTTACGCTCTAACAATGTTAAAAATGCAACCCCTACTAACACTACTACTAATATTAATATAATTCTAACTAAATTTAAAACTAAATAATATACATAATTTATAATTATTACTTATATATCTATCTTAATACTATATATTTAATCTTAAATTCTAAATTTAATGCACTATTCTGCCAAAGTAATTTTTTAAATTATTTATAATTAATTTTTACCTAAAATTTAATTTTCGAATACAGTCCTTTCGTACAAATATTCCAATATTTACTATAGATAGAAACCAATCTGGCTCACGCCGATTTAAACTCAAATCATGTAAGATTTTAAAAGTCGAACAGACTTAAATATTAAACTTCTCCGCTTAATTTTTTTCTTAATTCAACATCGAGGTCGCAAACACTTTTATTAATATGAACTCTCTAAAAATATTACGCTGTTATCCCTAAGGTAATTAATTTTTTATTAATTTATCAACCACTCTAAAATTTACTAATTTATATTTAAAATTTTAATTAAAGTTTCATATATTTAACCATCCTCCCAACAAAATATATAACTCTATATTATTACAACAATATATCTATAAAATTATATATAAAATTCTATAGGGTCTTCTCGTCCCATAATCCCATCTAAGTATTCTTACTTAATCAATAAATTCAAAAATTTACAATTAAAAAGTTTAAATTTCATCAATCCCTTCATCCCAGTTTTCATTTAAAAAACAATTGATTATGCTACCTTAGTACAGTCATATTACTGCAGCTATTTAAAACTATTTTCATTGAGCAGGACCAATCTTAAATTATTATCAAAAAACCATGTTTTTATTAAACAAGTGAATTTAAAAATTTTGCCTAATTCCTTATTATAATTTACCCATACATTTAAAGCCACCAAAAAATATTTTTTATTATTCTACTAATACTATCATTATTAATTCATATAATCAATTAAAATAAATATTTTTTTAAACTATTAAAAATAATCCCTTAAATCTTTCAACTTAAAATTTACCTTATTAAATATAATATAAATTATTAAACTTTTTCTATAAAATTAAATTATTACTAATATTATTATAATTTTTATACGCTATATACTTACCCTTAATTTTTTAAAATTTAAATTATAGTTTATCCCATAACTTACTTAACTAACCTATTATATTAATTATATCTACATAAAAATTATTATCATTATATAAATAATATAAATAATTAATTATAAATTAAATTTAATTAAAAAAAAACTTGATATCATTAAAATTGACTAAAATATATTCTCTAATAAATTATTTTTAATAATAATTCCACATTAACTAAAATAACTTATTCGCTCTTTTAATTTCAAAAAAACTTTCATCTAAAATCCTTAATTTAACAATCCCTGATACAAAAGGTACAACAATTTAAATTTCCTTTTATTTATTTTAATACATTCATCTACATTACTTTCTCTTTAATTTAATTTAATTATTTAATTTTACTCAATCCAACTTATATTATTAATCTATAATTTTAATTATCAAAATATTTTATCGCCCATACTTCTACATAAACAATTAGATATTTTATTACTCTAAAGTATTAATTTCAACTTATTCATCCAAATTATTAACCCCCAATTTATACTAATCTAAATACATATTCCTATACACTTACTTTGTTACGACTTTTTTCACTTACATTAACTAATGAAAATGACGGGCAATTTGTACATATTTTATTTAAATTTCAACTTATTAAATTTAACAAATTTACTATTAAATCCTCTTTTATTACAATATTAAAATTATAATATCACTTTATCATAAATAAAATGTAATTCATTTTTATCCCTAATAACCCTACATTTTGATTTGAATTTTAATTTTACTTAAATTTATCAATTATATAATTTCTATTAAAATAATTTTAAAACAACAATATATAAAATTATTTATTAGGTTAATCCTATCGTGGATTATCGATTAACAAACAAATTCCTCTAACTATTTAAAATACCGCCAAATTATTTAAATTTCTTTTATATTATTTTTAATCTCTAATTTTCATAATTTAATTAATATAATAGGGTATCTAATCCTAATTTATTGATTTAATTTTTTAAATTTAATTTACTCATATTTATATACAATTTTTATCTAACTTTAATATTTCACCATACAAAATTAAATTTAATTATAAATAATATTAAATTTATATTTAACTCTAAATTATTATCAATTTATTTATAACTTTAGTATAACCGCAATTGCTGGCACTAAATTTATTATTACTTCTATAAATTACTATTTTTTAATCTCATAAATATAATTAATATAAATATTATTTTCATAAATCCTATTATTTAAATAAACCTTACTCTTAAAATTTCATTTATATTATAATTATAAAATAAATTTTTTAAATAAAAATTAAATTTTATAGATTTGATTTTTATTTACTAAATATTATTAAATAATTTTAATTATATTAAAATATTTTATAATTAATAAAATTATTAATATATTAAATAAAAATAATAATTTATAAAAAAATTTATATAAATCTCAATAATTATAAAATACAAAAACTCAATGTAAAATTAAATTTTAATAATTCCTCTTTTTGATTTTCAATTTATCTTTTTAACCTCTTAAATAATTATTTATATATAAATAAGACTTAATGTCTTAAATTAAATAAATTTAATTAATGATTAATTAAAAAATATAAATTAATTAAATTAATGAATTTTTTAGTAAAAAATTAACAAAATCTCACTAATTTTAATTTTATATATTTTTTTTTTATTAACTAACAATAATATTCAACTTTATATTTAAAATTTTTTACTTTATAAAATCTTTTCAATGTAAATGAAATATTTTAATTTAAACTAAAATTTTTTCACATATACTAATAACTAATTCTTAATTATATATTTTAAATCTATAAAATTTTTTAAAAATATAAGTAAGCTAAAAAAAGCTTTTAGGTTCATACCCTAAATATAGAGCTCCCCACTCTCTTATTTATTATATAATAAATTTTTAATGATATGCCTGAATAAAGGATTATTTTGATAGAATAAATTATGTATAGTATACCCTATACTTTCATTATAACAAAATTATTTTATATATAATAGAATTAAACTATTTCTAAAAATTTCAAAAACTTTTATGCTCCTTACATTAAAATATACTTAATATTATCATATATTTATATACTAAAAATTTTATTAATTAATATTAATTTTTTAAATTAATTAATTTCCTTATATTATTATTATTTTTACCCTATTCTCTAAATACTTTATCCTTACTAATTTACTCCTTTCTTCCATTTTACCCCTCTTTTCTACAGATTTATTAATAATTTGATTTTTTATAGAAATTAATAACTTTCTTTTTATCTTTATTCTTAATTTTTCCATTAAAAATAAAAAAATAATTTTCTTTTATTTTTTTATTCAAACTATCATTTCCTTTTTAATTATTTACTCATTGATCTTAAATAATCTATTTATATACTCTAACATTAGAAATTTTTTCATAATCTCTGCCATAATAATAAAATTAGGTATTCCCCCATTTCATCTCTGACTCACTCTCATTTCTAAATTTATAACCTGATATTCCCTTTTACTATTATTAACTATAATAAAAATTATCCCATTTTATATAATTTCCTTAATTAAGCTAAATTTAATTTTAATTTACCCTATTATCTTTATATGCTCTATCCTCCCGCCCTATTTAATACTAAACTTAACTAATTTTAAAGTTCTTTTTTCCTACTCTTCTATTAATCAATCAGGATGAATAATATTTTTAATCTATTTTAAAATTTTTATTTGATTTAAATATTTTATATTTTATACTCTTATTTCTTTAAGATTATTCAACATAATTTTCTACTTTAAAATATTTTTTCATAATAACTTTCTTTCATATAACTATTATCAAACATACTTAAATTTCCTGCCTCTAATTTTTATATTTAATATAGCAGGTCTTCCTCCTTTTTCCTTTTTTCTTATAAAATGATATAGAATTTTTTTATTTTCTTACTCCTCTAATTATTTAATTATTTTAATTATACTTATACTTAGATCCCTAATTATACTTTATATTTATACTAATATAATAATTTCTTCCATCTTTTTCTTTCAATTTAAATCTAAATTAAATAACTTTAAATTTTTTATTAATAATCCTAAAACTACACTTATTTTTAGAGTCCTATTTATATCATCAATTTTATTTTTATTTTAAAATTTTAAGTTAAACTAAACTATAAGCCTTCAAAGTTTAATATATATATTCTAATAATATATAAATTTTATATATTAATAAAAAAAATTTTATAACTTTAAATTTGCAATTTAATATTTTATTTAAACTATAATATATAAATATAATGTTAGAAAAATTTTTTTTCTTAAATAAATTTACAATTTATTACTTTAATCAGACATAACATTTTATTTTTAATTT